CTTTGATTCTATCAAAGAATCAACACTTCAAAATCGTTCCAAGTTATACCGTGATTGAATCGTCAGATCAAACAATCCCTTCGGAACAGAGGAAAATGATTTATTTTGTAGCTCTTGCTATTTTATTAGTCTTAGTATGGCGATTCATTCAACGAATTGCCAATTGGATCAAGCAAAAGCCTGGTCAATCAAATGGTCAATAAAAAGCCTTTCTTTGCATCATACTATTTCTTGATGCAAGGGAGGCGAATATATTTTTATTAATAGAACAAACTTTAAATAAAGACAATACAAATAAGATTAAATCTACGAGAATTTGATCAAAATAAACTGTGACAAAATTGCTAATCAAAATATTGAATAATCATAGAAATTAGTTGGAGTTTGCTACTTCCATTTTCCAAACTATATTTCAAAATTGAACTATTGAATGATTTGAGATAGGAGATTTTGTTTGAGTTTTCAGATATGTGGTATAAGGACAATAAGATTATCAATATATATGCAGACTCAAGCGAGATTCACGTATTTTTCTTAGACTTGGAATATCATATAGATGACAAGCTCAATTTTGGGTTTGTTAGTGTCCAGCGAAGGATGTATCATCAAAATGACCTATATTTTGGATCAACATTATGATTACTACGCATTATTTTCACATGCTTACCACAGATTCTGATAGTCAGCGCGCAGCAAAGCTTCTCCGCTACTTAGATTTCAAACATAAAAAGTTACAAGCCCTTTATCCAAGAAATAGAGTAACAAATCGGCAAATACAGCAAATTCAATATGAAGGATACAAAGAAATTTAAAGGTTGCGAAATCAAATCACTAGAGATTCTCAAAGGCTGAGTCCTTACACCGATATAACAAATGACCGTTTCAGTTCAAATCTAATTAAAAAGCGAATTTTGCATACACTTATGACATCTCTTCTAATAGAGAATTGCAATCACGTCATTTTTCAGCAACGTCACGATGGAACGAATTGGGCTAGTATATCTACTCAGGAGTTGTTAAATATTCTCGAATGTCAATGTGGTCGTTTGAAGTGTACAAAACAAGCTATTAATCGTCCTAGGAAGAAAGTGACTAAGTTACACAATAAATGTTACCGACCAATTTCTCCTAGAACGTGTCACTTAACACTTCATCATATTCGAAGACAAAACCAATGCAAGATATACACGACAAGTATCAACCATGTATCAAATAAAATACCAAAACAACAACAAACGATATTCTATCCTAGATATAGCTATTGACTCATGCTTGTAATACCTCTCATAATATATTCTCCAAGAAATCTAGTAAAGGATTACAAATTCGAATCTTTTAAATCTCAATTTGTCAGAGATATGCAGATGTTTGAGAGATTTGAAAAATGTTTAGCTGATTTGTAAGATAGCAAAGGAGTCAGACAATCCAATGTTTGACTCCCTTCTAAAGACTTTGAAAATAACTCCCCAACAAATTTCTCGATCGAAACAAGTTTGATTGGTTGTGACCAACCAAATCATAAGTCTTTCAACATATTTGGAGCGAGGGATCTATGGATAGATGAAATTTCTCATTTGTATGAAATTCGAACTAGCTTACAATCAAGTCTCACATGAAATATCTAACAGGATTGAAGAGTATGGGTAACTCTGGATTTTTTGAAAAGTTGTGTACACTGATCAACTTGTTTGCTGTACAATCGAGAGAGTTAGATAGTCTTAGTGCCAATGATTTAACACAGTTTGATCTTATGGAATTGAATCCGAAACCAAAACAAATCTTGCCTGCTGCAGAGTTTTTCATCCCTAGAGACCCGAGGTCCCATCATCGGTTGAGAGACTAAGGCTCAGCGTGCAGATACCTCTCTAAATGGCACAGAAATTTTCGATTCTTTGAGATCATTTTGAAGATGTCATACCTAGCCCTGAAGATTTGCATAATATCCTCTCCATGTTGTTTGATAGACCGAAGATAGCATTATTTTCCAATTGACGAGAAGACAGCGCCTGTAGGGTAAATTATCTGATTTGATAGAATAATTGAGTAGGACTAATCACGCGGTTATTTTGCTACATGGAACTAACCACGTCATTGTTTTTGGTCGGTTCTTTCATCAGCTTTTGAAACTTTTTTCAATATGATACACCATGATTGCAAGTCTCAAGCACAACACCGCAATAGCCACCAAATCAAATTGGTTTAATAGACTGAAATAAACGATTGCCAATTAGATGTCATGGGATGCAAATAAGCGTAGAAAGCGGAACAATTCCAAAATCAATTGTTTCTCAGGATTCTTCCATAGTATTTTTATTTGTAATGGTTCACGGTGATGTTCAACAAAGCAAATCCTTCATCAAGAAATAGAATGAACAGATCGAAAGTGTCTCATCTTGGTTGTCCAATCGATTTGTGGGTAGATTGGCCAAAGACCAATGAAGAGTCATTATGAATTGTATGAACGCCAGATGGGGATGGGATGTAAGTACTAAGATTCGTGTGGATCAAATCTTCTAGTTGTAGATGGAGGAAAAAGGACTCTCTGTCATAAGGCAGAAAGAGATCATTGGAAATTTTTGGTAGTTCGCGAGGGCCAGCTGATTGTTTTGGATGAGGCTTTGAATGAATTCGAGGTCTCTTGCCAAAAGTCGACAGAAAGCAGTGATCAGCAGAAAGAACTGATCAAATTGCAGGATTGTCTGATTCAAGACTGAGAAAATCACAGAAAACGTATCATTGGTCCGGTGCTTGCAGTAAATGCGAAAGTCTTAATAGATCGAGGCCACAGGGATAGTATCTGTTCTAGGACAAAATTGAGGATCCAAAGATTGATACACATTTTTTGGGCCAGAATTTAGATGATAGTATGAAATTAGGATCTAGCTTTAAGGTTGCCTATGCTGGATAGTTAGCTAAATGCTGATAATACATATGGAATATTGAAGATTATATGAACACAATCCAATTATATGAACACAATCCAACTTAATATCATCTTATCTCAAGCAACGAGGAAAAACATTTGATTCGAGCTATATCTTAGAAGACCTTCTAATTATAGAAAAGAAATTATATGCGATTGTTTACAATCATATAAGCTCAGCAAATGAAAGTAAGGGTCTATATATTTTGGTGGATATCTTTACTAGATTCTATAATATTTTAATAAGGTAATATTACATAATACGTTCATGTGTTAATACTACATAATACTTTCACACGTTAATAGTATAGTACATAATAGGTTAATACTATATTATGTGTCTGAAATCAAATGTAAATTCATCACGCAGCCATGGTTTCTTGAGTGTCATACGGATGACAAGCTCGATGCAAAGAGAGCTTACACTTCAGCAATTAGTTGAGAAAAATATTTTAGGACAGCTGAAATTCATCAAACCAGATCATCAGTCTACAAACCCATATTCAACTCTAAAGATGACAATCTGATTTTTGCTCATGAAATACGGTCTTGATTTGACACCGATACGAAGGATACAAAATCAACATTGAAATATCTCCACAATTCAAGCATGAGACTCAACAATATAGACAGAATCCTCAAGGCGAACCCTGAAAAGCTGTAGTACCTTCTAGGGACCACATCTGGCAACCTAGGTATCTAATTTATCTTGACCGCCCTATGAACATCTTACAAATTTATGCAAGTTCCTGTGGAAAGTGTCGGCGTATCAACTGATCCCTCTTTGAGATCATCTTCCTTGCCAATTTGAGCTAGTCACCAAGGATTTTAAAAAATTATATTAATTTATTCTGGAAATTTAGCAAATATATCACTTAAGTATGACTAGTCCAAGCACAATATCAAATGGACAAGTCTATGAAGGATTTCACGAAAGTTGCCTAGGCCAACAACATCGAATTAACATTTCAAAAAGAGTAAGTATATAAACCTACTAGTAGTTCAATCAAATAAAATTGCTTTCGCTGTCAAGCGTTCTGACTTCATAGATATACTTGAGAAGTATTAAGTCAATGGGGCTTGTTTCATAAGGCACTACTACAAATGACTAGTAACAGTTGCGCGGAAAGGCCAGTACACCAAAATAATACATTTTCATGAAAATGTAATTTCCTATCCTAGCAAGATATCAACTAAGAATCACTACGAGATAATTATAACTGAAACATCTAAAAACTTAAGAAAGAATGGGTTAAAATTGGGAGTGTCAACAAGTGAAAGATAACAACTCAATAGATTCTACAATGATTTCAGAAGGTGTCTAAATTCTAATTAGATTCTTAGGAAACTTGAGATCCTATCAGAAAAATAGAATAGAAAATGATTTTCGTTATCCATTTTTTACTACTTTTCTATTTTCTTGATTACATAGTAAAAAGCTTTATTTATAAAAATATTTTTGAGATTCAGTAGATTTTCTGGTTGAGAATTTGAACCCCAGAACTTATCTAATGAAGTTATACCCTAGCTAAAATCAAAACACACTAGCTAAACTCGAAGTATTTTGTGAGACAACTTCAAGTCTCTTCACCTATAGAAATAGCAAAAAATGATTTCGAATACAAAGTTTCTAATTAGTAATACGTAAGATTGAATAAATGGATGCGTCTGACTATTGCAATTCAAGTGTTCCGACACTGAAATTGACCTGCATTAGAATCGTTGGACCAATCCAAGTTTCGAAAAATTCTATGTTTGATTTCAAATGATTACACTAGAAACTATGAAAATGATTTGAACAACAATATTCTCATTACAAAATCAATTGGCTAGTGAGTCATGGACGAAGAAATGCTTAGGACGAAGACAAATCCATGTAGCAAGAAATAGTTGTGACTCAACTACCCCTATTTGATATCTCTCCATAGTGAATTCTGCTGATAGACCCCAAAGTCCATAGAGATTTCATGACAACACTTAGTCATGGAACAACAATCGGAACTAGATCCATTCGACAAGACCGATTGATGGTCTCCAAACTATGCATCAAAAAGCCAAGTGGAGCTTGTCTCCAAGAGATATTTTTCCATGAGAGTACTTTTGAACCTTTGTTATATAAAATTAGTAAAAAATGTTCAATTTAATACTAATAATTGTCGAATAAGAAATAATTCAACCATGACAGTTGTCTAGTTTTTTGGCTCAAATCTACCATGCAACTTGATTCCAATTAGCTGCATGGTAGATTAGCTACTGAACGGTTCTAACTTTGTAGGAATTAATTCTTAAAATAAGACTTAACCTTCTCATAGCCCATGATGAGTATCAGAATGGTACCATATACGAGACAACCAATGAATAGAAAACTAATTGCATTTATAACTAAGATGACAAGTGATTTCCCTACCAAAACTATACAATATTTGTAAGGATCCACCCAAGAATCAAATGTATTGGCTGATTTCACACACACCAAAATCACGTGTTCGTACCAAGGCTTAGGAGGTCTCAAAATGAGATTAGGTATGATAATATCTGGGATACTCTGTGAAGGGATTCTTTTCATGCCCAATCAACATAAAAACTATATGACTTTCTTTCAGTATATTATAGCTGAATTTACATATACTTGGCAATTTGATTATGTGAAAAATTATAGTCCATTAATTGTTATACCAGATTGGTGTCTCCTCGAGCAACAGCTTACGGGCCTAGAAGGTTTTGTTGTGCATAGACTCCTCCATATTATGTCGTATTTCTATATATGTCGCCTTCAGAGAATGCCATTGCATCCTGAAACTCACGTCCAAGATCTGAAGGTTCCTATCAGGAAGTTGCAGGCATTTGTGTTTCGTGGAACCGAATTAGAAACGAGCCAGCATGGTCTCAATGTTCTCAAAACCAGTTTGAAGGCAGCAGAATTGATCAAGTTTGCTGTAGGCAATCAGGAGGTTAATGGGTTGACAGTCACATTCCAAAGAGAAAAAATCGATTCGGTGGTGCGCTTAATGTTTCATGACATCGTGGTTGAGAACTTAATGCAAGTGGGAATTCCTGTCTATGTCCCTGCACCAGCAATCTCCAGTCTAGTCACGCGATTCTTATTAGTCAATCAGTTCCATTTCAAATCTTATGTAGTGGAGTATTCAATGTCCACATATACAAGTCTTTTGTCTGTCTATACGACATCGAGATTTTATGTCATGCCCGTAGAGCACACTGGATTAGACAAGCTTCGAGGGCAACGAAAACAAAGTCATTTACAGTTGTTAGATGGTTGAATCGATCAATTTCGTGTCAAAGGAATATGTGATGTGAAAATCAGGCACAAATTTATGATTGTGTATCCTGCTCGTCCGAAACTTGCTGCGAATGATGAGTTCGAGGAACAAGTCATCCATTTGAGCCAAGAAGAGTTAGTTCAGATGACTCAGAAACGTATGGATACTATCAAGGAAAATTTCTCGTCTTCTGGCTAAGATTCTTTTGGAAATGTGATTGCAGAAACGATCACATTGTACAAATCGTGACATGATGATTAGCAAGATGTGATGATTTCTGACATGACGCGCGACTATGATCCAATCGAATCAAACATTCATGGAGCATCTCGGGCAAATTCTCCAGAAGAGTCATGCCTAATCAACATACAACGTACTCAGTTCTTCTAGATCTGCCATGCATTCTGAATCCTCACTAGTCATTAGATAGATGGAGGAGTACATAGATGGGTGCGAAACAACTACATAAGAGTCAGAATCAATGGAGGAAGAAAGAAGGTTAAGCACGAGAAAGAAGAGTAGTTGCTATGGGGCCATCAAAGGGTAGAGTACTAGCTGGAGGCAAGCTTTCATGAAGATCTCTTAGTCATCGAGGGGTTGCATAGTAGAAAATGTCATCATTCTCTATGCCACTCCTTTCCATCAACCAATGGCTTCTGTCACTCGCTTCGAACGACTTGAGACTCGAGGAGCTTGAACATGACTGGCATGCCTTGACGTTGTTGCTGCCAGGCTTGAGATTCTTGCTTTTGTCGTCATGTAGTGCGAGGCACTCACTAGGAATGCGTCAGCAAATTCATTCGAACCTATGGGGTGAACCCAATTTGATTCGAATGAATTTGCAAGTTAGTCCTCCTTCGATTCTGGCTCAGGTTTGGATTCTGGGTCAGTTGGTCCATAGAGGTCATTCCACGAAGTTTTAATTCGATTGGTTGATTTAGGTGAGGAGAAGTCAATGTACCACTCACGTTCAGGAATAGCATCTCATGGATTATTAATCGGTATCCAGTTTGAAATCTGACAAGGCGCACCATGCACGCCAAGCGCGGACAGCAATGAGCTGAATCGTAGGTTCGGTGTCGGTTTGATCCTCTTCCCAAATGAGTTGGAGTCGAAAGCGCAGCTTTTTCAATTCCTCCAGTTGCTTCTTCTCCTTAGCGGCCGCTGCCACCTTAGCTAAGGTGGCCGGCCTCAAATCGACATCGTCATCAACGAGACATCTTTCGAACGTCTTACGTTCTTTGGCACTTGCAAATTCGTCACCCTTGTCTTTGTCAGGATGTTGACCCATGGAGATTTCGATTGGCAAATCAATAGAGAAAAGAATGGTCGAAGCTGGTAAAGAATGGTTGAAGCTATCATTGATGTACTAGACGAAATCAATGATAGCTGGACAAGCAAGTGTCGGATGGTTGCTTGGTAAGCTTTTTTCCGCTCGTTGGCGAGGCTTTGCTTGCGACTTGGCTGGGCTGTCATTTGACTTAGGGCTCCCCACCTTGTTGACTGGAGAACGGGAGCGGTGGATCGAGCTTCGGTTGGCACCCTGAACATCCATTCAGCACGAGGGTCTCTTGCATCCAAGCTTGCAGCCCTCGTTTGCATATGTTGTTCAGGATCCGACTTGTCTTTTGACTTGGTTGATCCCAGTGAGTTGAATTCGGGTGTTGCGGATGATTGATTAAGAGTTCTTGGAGTCAATGCTGGTTTGGATGATCATTTGGAGCGCCAGGTGTTTCTTTCGCATGTACTGTTTGAGCAACGTCACAACCTTTTTGTATTGCTCCCGATCAAGTCGCATCTCTTTCTCGGCCCAAGCTTCCGCAGGAAGTCCGCGAGTCTCAACCTCCTTTCCGATCTGGCCAAGGGTTTTGGCAGCCATCTCAGTGAAAAAATTAATTGTTTCATCGACTTCATTGATTGTATCCAAGTCGATATTGCTATACTTCCAGAGTCCGTCAACGACCTGCTTCACGAAGGCCTCGTCAAGAGGCGGTTCCATGTGCCGTGCCATTGGTTGATACGCTGTATCAAGTTGGCAAACATCCCGTAGTTGAATGTAGCAATATGGTCACCGTCAGAGGACGTAGATCAGAAAGAGGTGGTGCGTCTTTAGTCATTCGCAGGCCAACCCCTTGAGGCACCAAAGGAGACAGAAGCTTTTCGGTTAGTTCATTGTTAATTTTGTTGACGTGGCTCCCGGGGAATAGAGTATGATCAAAGTTTGTATGTTTATTGTGCCATCACAACGAAGCCTCGAGAGTCTATGTGATGTGAAAATCAGGTAGATTCTGCTCGTCCAAAGCTTCCTGTGCAGGTCATCAATTTGGCTCCAATGAGTCCACAACGAATGGCTACGATGATGAAGAAGTTTCCATCATCTCGTTCATATGAATTGACAGTAGTCTTTGTACAAACAATCACATATCAGGGATCCTGATTGTACAAACACACACATTGGAAGCTTGTTGATTGTCCAAAGCGAAACATGACGAATCGTCAGATGTGTCTGTTTGGACAAACTGGCTTTCAAAGATTGGCAACTAGAATCAAGCGGAGGGGTGGGAGGATTAGCCCAGACGAGGGGCCTCTCGCCTGTCTACTGACGGAGTGGTAGGATCTCATCATCAAAATTCCAAGAGAAAGGAGCTTCCATATGCCTGCTGGGGCATTACAACAAGCGTTTCATCCGAGCGTGATAAAGGCTCTCGTTGACCTTTATCGGCACAGAGATCTGCACGCACAGCAATCGGCGATTATCCAAATGGGGCAAAAGCTCTACTATGTGTTCATCGCCAACAATGTGCTCAATTCATTGCCCTTGGTGGGTGGAATCATGAGCAACTCAGCACGATTTGGGAAAGCCGTGCTGAAAACAGTCCTAATTCACCCTGGAGGGATTGTTCTAAAGAAAACAGGATGGGCAGTTTTACTCGCTGGACGCAAACTCACAGGCTATAAAACTGAAGAGGAGAAACTGCGTACATTTGTCCAAGACTTTGCCCATGAATTAGGGCCAACCTTGGAGACTTTCTCCAAAGTCACCCAGATCCTTCAAATCACCGTCGGAGTGCACTCATGCATTTGTTGGCTCGTTCGATTAGCCACCGGTGATGAAGGGGTTCTATGGGGCGTTCAATTTAATGCAAAAGGCATGAGAGTCGCATTCCCATTGATTCCAGGTCGACCAGCCTTGAAATTTTTTGTGTCCTATTGGTCCTTCAGCTTCATCCTAGGTTCGTTAGTCTATCGAGCTCTAACGAAGACGGGGTTAACCTCAGCACTCTTCTATCTGTATGGGTTTTATCGAGGGTTGAGCACCATGAATATCGTGGAAGCGATGAAGCAGATACCAACCGTCTCTATGCCTGATTTCATACAGGAGGTGGATTAATGGAAAGTAAAATCCCCAAAGAACTCTCAGCCCTTGACCCACAATCAAGGGCCAGATTTTTGGCCAAATACATCAAATCAGAGGACATCGCCTCCTTGACCGGGATTGATGTTCCTCTGACTAACGAACAAGCTTTGTCCTACATCGCCAAGATGAGGGACAATCCTCTTTACCTGAAAAAAGTTTTAGGGAAGAAACCGAAAACTTTTGTGAACCCCGCGGGAGTCCGGAAACAAGTCTATGACCCTCTCTCAAAAAGGGATGTGATTGACGTCGTAGTTCTAGGTGATAGTCCTCTTGCACCAACGTATTACAACCGAGTGCAAATCACGCGGCTTCTGAACCTTTGTGTGGAGTACGCTCGAACTGGAAGCTCGAGGAGCTCCACAGCGGCCACTGAGAACCGAAGAAGGAAATTGGCCAAAGAAAACTTCAAACTGGAAGGAAAGGGTGAGCAAAAGGAGGTAATTGGGACCCCCCTTCCCAAGCTCTTCCTCAAGCCATCAACTACCAACACCAACACCGATCACTTATTCTGATTGGGACAGCCTTTCCAAATGACGTAACTTGCACAGACGGTGACGTAACTTGCACAGGTGGTGACGTAACTTGCACGGAAAGTGACGTAACCACCTCAGAAAGTGATGTAGGTTACGTCATTTGGGAGAGGCCACTATTTCAACTGAAACCTACCTAGGAGGGAGTCAAATGAACGCAAATTTACAAGAGAGAGATGAACAGGAAATATTCATGCAAGAGCCTGTGCTCCGTCTCGAAACTCAAGTCGACACTCAAGACTTGAGAGCAAGGGCTCGAACTCCTCGAAAAGCACATGGAGAAAGCCATCGTTTCAGTTCACGTGCGCCTTCCGAAAGCGCTCCACGTTGCTTGGAAGCAACGATGTGTTCAAGCTGGGATGACGTTTTCTGAATCCATCAACTACTTGCTTCAAAAAGAACTCCAATCCTAGGTTGACGGGCAAAGCCCTAAAGACGCATTACGACCATTCTTTACACCCACAACTACAGAACCCTTTGATTATGAGCCATAAGAAATTTGACCGTGAACTGGGTTTCGAGGGCCTTCTAAGGAAGCTCCATCAAAGACACCCCATGCTCAAGCCGGAACTCTTAGAACAACTCCCTCCTAAAATGCTTGCGGACGTCAAGCAACGCCTGCAATGGATTTTTGATTACGGAAGGCCTCGAGCTAATCTTCCTTACGAGCTTCAGCTGGTTCAGTTGCGCGCTTACAAGCTTTGGTGCAGACTGAGCACTCAGGAGGAAATTGACAATTGGGAACTGTCATGGTCAAGCTTGTTCCTCGATGGATTAGAATTTGAATTCCAAAAAATTCTTGCCAATGAATAGCCAAGAACCTACAGGAAACCCTAGTGACGAGAAAGCCCTTCAGGATTTGGGAAAGCACTTCCGGGAACAAGACCGAGCTCTTCTCCCTAAGGCTCTTCAAATTTTGGATGAGGCTTCTTTAGGGCACTTGAAAGATCAAGTACGAGAGATCTTTGAGAAGGGGCCAACGGGCGAAGCCCTAGTCGTCCAGATCAAACCTCAGACGAGCAACTCTTCCAAACTCTCTGCAAAGGGAAGGAATGGGATGACTGGTCTCCTCTCACCAACCAAGGAGACCAACATGATTGACTTCCTGGTCCTTGCAAGGGCCACACAAAAAAAACTCAAATTATTATTACTAAGGAGATCGATTAATGACCCAACGAAACAAACGAGTGAAGAAAGGTGATGAGGAGAAGACCGCTAACCTTTTTGACCTCCTGCTGCAGCCGAATCATCCGGCGAATACGCGGTCAATGGACCAGCCATCGCTGACAACGAAAGTTGAAGGACCACCCCCCACTGAAAACCCGCCCCTTGAAATGACCTTTCCACAAGAAGCAGAGATTCCATTTGTTCAAGAAGCTGAGGTTCCATCCCCACAAGAACTCCCTAAGGATCCTCAGCCTCTTGAACTCACGTTTCCTCATGAAACAGAGGTTCAGTTTCCGCAAGAACTTGACAGTCACAAACAAGAGTCTGAAAGGCAAGAGCATGAAAGTCAAGAACCTGACAAGCAAGAGCCTGACAGGCTGGATGATCCTGGCAAGCAATCAGACCCGCAAGAAGAAATGGGTGAGCCTCGAAGGGACTCTTCAAAGCCTCACCCAAAAGGGCAAGAATTTCATCCACTTGATGATGGCGAGGTTTTAGAAGGGTTGTCCAAAATGCGAGTGAAATTCTTGAAAAGTCTTCGAAAAGAGTTATTGAAAGGACAATCAGAGAAGGGCCCAGGCATGACTTTGCAAGAAGCTTGCGACTACTTGAAAAGCTCGCCGGATGCAACGGTCACAGGGGTCCTACCTGAAGGTTTGTTCTGCTTAGATCTTGACGACCTGGGTCCGTACAAGATGGGGAAATTTCGACGTTGTGAAATTCTGACGTCAACGCCGAGAGGCGGACTCCATATCATATTGAAAGAGACTCTCCGAAAGAGATTTCCAGCCACAGGAACCTTGGTGACTGGAATCAATTCGAGAGAAAACAGCGAGTTGTTGTAGCCGGGAAAGCCTACTCGACTTGGACCTTCAGGGAGTTGACAAGACGAGCTGCCTTTGTTCTTAACCCCTTGGAAGAACAAGAAACAGATTCTTCCTTTTCCATTCAGTGTTCATGAACGGAATGAAAGTTTCTTCAAAGTAGGCTGTACTTTGTGCAGTGAAAACCCCTCGGCCAGCGTTGACGAAGTGTTCGGTGTGATGTTCGTTATGAACATGGTCATGCCGGATCCACTCCCTGAAAGTGAAATCCAAAGGGTTGCCTATAGTGCCTGGCAACAAATCCATGTGCGAAAGCCGACTGATCCCGAGACTAAAGAAGCGGAGAAAGCTTACGTCACCAAGTACGGTTTTGAGGTGTCCTCACCAAGTTCCGATAAACTGGACCCGGCCAAGAAAATGAGTAATCAGTTTTTTCTTGCGAACCGTTACAAGTCGTACGCAACTTGCAATGAAAACCTGAAAGTAGCCTACGATGCAGAGAGGAAGGGGTTTGTGTATTGGACGCAAGAAAATGGATGCTGGACCCTTGTCGATCAAGACATGTTCGAGACCATGCTTTTTAACTTCATTATTGATGAGGAGCTTCTTGTTCGACCATACACAACCACTGAAGACTTTGTCAAGAAAGTCGTTGGAGTTCTGCGAAAAATCGTGCCATCTTTCTCGACGAGCGACATGCTTGTAAATGGAGCTAACCTCATTGATGCGGTCATTCAAAAGGTTGAGGAGGGGTTGCAAACTATCGACCCATCATCGGACCATAACTTTATGTACCAAGTGCCCCTTCGTCTTGGCCCCTTAAATCAGTTACCTCCACTGACTGATCGGTTCAAAGAGGCACTGATCCGACTGGTAGGCCCTGACCCGGCAGATTTAAACCGATTGCGTTTATTTTTCCATCATTGTCTCACATATCAACCAGGTTCAAATATAGCCTTCCTTTTGTCAGGAGACCAAGGGACAGGGAAAAGCACACTGGAGAAAATTGTCACGAAACTCCTTGGTGAAGATCGATGTCATGCAATGAGATTAGCGGAATTGCACAATGAGAGTGCAAGGACCGCACTGAGGAATGCGCGTGTTCTCTTTGTCAATGAAGTTTATGAGTTGGAAACAGGCACACCTGCCTTCGAAATCCTGAAAACACTCACGGGTCGCGACTTAGTAAGCAACAAAGTACTCTATGTTGGTTTCTTTAAGTTTACGTTCCGAGGTGTGGTTGTGTTGCTTTCAAACAAACCTGAAAAGGATCTAGGGTCAGGGTTTGCGGACTTTGCGATGCGAGATCGTGTCATTGAAATCCCAAACCCAGCGCAGGAAAGGAGGACGCGTCGACCCTGCATTCCAAAAGTTCCTTTTGTCAGATGAAGCATTGAGCCAATTCATTCAGTGGGCGCTTCCTGCGAATCCTGAGTTAACAGATGTCCCAAGAGCTGATGTCCTTCGCAAAGTGCATGAGTCCTTTAATGCTTCGATCTATGATCAATTTTTGGCGGAGAAATGTTATGTTGGTGGGTCAGCCACTACAGCAGCCTTAAAGACGGAATGGGAGGCTTTTACAGCTGAACGAGAAGATAAAACCTCCTGGAAAGTTGCTTCATCTCAAGTCCTTAATACTTGCATGAGTAATTACGGGGTTGAAGTCACAAGGCTTCATAGAAGTAAGTCTTGGTTTTTCTTGGGGCTCTCCCTTTCACCTCATGATGCGGATGGACATACCCTCCCTCCTTTCGAGCCACTGGACAAGACTCTGCCTGCGCTTCGTGAGGATCCTTGGGAACCTTATCTTCCCTTTATTGAAAGGCGAGTGAAGTTTTTGCCTCCAGCGTCGCAGCCAGGCGAGGTCAAATACGCCCTTTCTTCGCCCGCTCGAAGTGACATAATTCCCGACAGGAGTTACGTCACCCCTGACAGGAGTTACGTCATCCCTGACAGGAGTTACGTCATCCCTGACCAACCAAACGTCCTTGTGAATGTCCCTAGGTTGTCACAGCCTAGTCCTCGTGACGTCCCTAGGTTGTCACCACCTAGTCCTCCAGCTTCGCAGCGTGTCAGTCAGGAGCTTGATGCTAGCCTTCCAGGGGAAATCAGTTTGAAGTTCTTCCAAGAAATGACCTCGCTTGATCCCCTGACTCTTTGGCCGTGCCATTTGTATGTTGATCAAACGACTTGCGGAATCTCCACTGAAGAGAACCGTCGGCAATCTCTCGTGCACGCACAAAACTACGTCACTCATGCCTTCCCTGGAGGGATTGGTGCGAGGTCCTGGGCAAGGTTTACAATCGGATCCTCCTTGTACCCAGACACGGTTCATGGGTTTAACATCGTGTCCATGCTCTTACTTTATCCTCAAACACTTTGGGCAGGTGGGCAACAAAGTGAACTGGAGTTTGAGATTTGGAAGAAAGCGCTTCAACGTGGAAAAAGCAGTGGAGACCCCTATTTCAAATCCAACCGGCAGTTTCAAAACTTTGCGCTTCCTCGAATGTACAAGCGATCGGAGGAAGTTAAGCAGCAAAATGATAAACGACCTTACAGTCGTCTAATTCCATTGCCTGGGAATACCTTCACAGCCGTGAAAAAGTGCATGCGTGTTTGGGGAATGATCGAGTTGAAGTACGCCTATAAAGTCAAGCATGTCCTGTACATCGATTTTAGTTCGTGTCATTCTCGATTCGCTTTGGGGATGATGAAGAGCTACAAGTATCAAACACCGATCCTCGAAGCCGCGCTGAAAGGATCCCTGTGGGATGAAACGGTTGAGGTTCTCAAGCGTAAACATCCTGACGTCTATCTTCTCTTAGGAACTGAACTAGCGAAGGTCTTTTGCAAGAAGGCATACTACAAGAGCTTGAACGGAGGGCGAATTGATAACGTTAACGAGTTTCTTGACCTTCCTGCCGCCAAGCACCTCAAACCGCATCAAGCCCTTTTAGAAGATGCAATCAGAGATTTACCCATGGCTTTTGAATTGCAGCTCTTTCAGTCTATCACTAAAATGTTCAAGCAGGTTCGTGCCGCGTCGACCCCTTACCCTGTCAAGAGTGACTTTCGAGCAGCGTCTCGGCTTTTGGTTAACCTTGAGGTCATAATGTTGGGAGTTTTAGTTGAGACGTGCTTGTTCAACGATGTCTTGCCCATTTCACTCGAGCACGATGGGATCTCGTGTGTGTATGACGGCGACTTGTCAATTGAGGAATTGGAGCATCTCTTCAACCCTGTGTGCAACAAAGTTGCCAATGAGTTAATCGGAGTTGATTGTCCAGTGGTTGTGAAAGAGTACGAAGACCTTGAACTGGAAGACGAATTAACTTCCCTGCAAGAGCCTGTGCTCCGTCTTGAAACCCAACATACGGACGAGAACGAAGTCCTTCTTGTCAAGGAGAACGTTGAGCCACTTGAGTAAGCCTCGAAAAATTTCTTCAGGAGAAGGTTGACTTTCGCATCGAATAGGAGTTTCCTTGGAAATCTCCTACCAATTCTTCCGAAGAATCATTCTCCAATCTAGCTAGAGTTGCATCAGTAGTTCCAGAACTGAAATGGATTCGAAATCATCACGAGTCATATAAGTTAGCTGAGTCCATAGAAGGGTGAGGTCCAAGTGCCTAGAAGAAATCGGATGACGGGCGAAGCCCTAAGGTACATAGACGATTTAGGAGTCATAACAGTGTAGAGCAGTTGGGCACATCACAGAGTAGACAAATACTCTTCTTGCTATGGGTCCATCAAAGGTTGAAGTACTACCTAGCTGACAGAAAGATGTCGTCGAGAGGAAGTAATGAGAGCTCCATGAAGAACTAGTCATTGATACTGTAGTTCAGTATCAATCATTCAAGTTGGAAGATCATAATCAGTCATTCATGAAATCAATCAATCAGGGAGTCAAGCCTTATAGCAAAGTAGAAGTAAATCCCATGAATTCCCATCAAAGAGTGAATGGCTAGCTGAAATGAAGATCTCATAGAAATGAAGAATGATAGTTTCAATAAAAAACGACGGCAAAGCCCTATTCATAAATACATCAAGAGAAAATCTTTCCATTCAGCACTTCAGCCATAGTGCACTAAAAGTGGCAATAGCAGTTATTTAATCTTTCCACAGATACTTGACACGCAGATCATCTTATGCAATCCTAACTCTAGGAGTGTAGCTTTGTTCCGTGCAGCTCCACCTGATAAAAAAATCAGGTTTACAAAGGAACTATGTTTGAGTTGTTAGAAAACAATTTTCAATTGGGCGCTCATTATGACAAAAGATCAAAAACCTGAAAAACTCTCAGATCGGCTTCACCTCAACGATATGCGGATGGAAAATAGCCCAGATTTGGCTACAGCTTTGGCAAGTGAGCCAAAAAGGTACATACCAGTTGCAAGACGTATTCATGGCGTTGATAATGAATTTCAAACTATGATGGATTTATCCACGGGGTATCTTGTCACTGATACAGGGGCTAAAGTCATTGTGGAAATTGACAAAGAATTACTCAACAAAGGTGTGGAACCTGCCCGATCCAAGATATCTGTCGGTACAGCTCCAATACCATCTCTCGGTCAAGAATCTATCCACGTTACTAACCAATCGGCGGCGTATAATTGGGGAGTATTTTCATTAGGATTTGTTGTCGGAACTCTACTTGGCACTCTACTTGGAATGTGCCTCTCAAATAAATTGACTAATAAGAGAAGTGCATCCCAAAATGGTGAAAAGTAGTATGGTCCCCAAGCTGATGGTCTTGCTTTCTCAGAGAGAAGAACGGTCATCAACTTGGGGAGTATGAAATCAAATTAGACTAGAAGTTCAACCTAATGTGTCCCATAGTTAATTAAATTTTTGTATATATGTTTCAAATGTCTCAAAAAATAGGCACCCTAGTGCTGCTGCCGGTTTGTTTTACTATTGCTAGAAATCTAAGAAATTTTTTGTTTCGAGCAAATGATCCAATTTCTGTAGATGAACCTGTTGCCGCTGTTGACAATTTACAGCCTTCTACTTTAGAAGCTTCTCATGTTGAACCTTTATCAAATTCAACAATAGAGGCTCTCACTACTTCGATTGTTGAACAACCTCAAACAATTTTAGATACTAAAAGTACTAGTACAGAAACTACTACTCGCCGTCTACCTTTTAGTTCTAGTGAAGAAATCCTTCCCGTGCTTGAGGAACCAGTAATCGACGAAACCTTCCTGCCATCGGTGCACACGAATCAAATCTTAATAACGTTGCTCCATTGCAGGAAAAGGTTTTACATATGAGTCATCAGCTATTTGCATCAGACGATTCTGATCAAATCATACAGGCGAGTCATCTCAGTCGAATTGCAGAGTTGTTAACACCATATACAATTGTTAGTTTTCTTGAAAATATTGATATTAATTTAATTTTCCAAGAACCCAATACTCGTTTACTGGAGCAAGTTGTTGACTTGCTAGAAAACGAATACGAAGAAGAAATGCTCTTTCGTGCAATTGAACAATCTTGCATGCAAAATGGTGAGTTATTAGCAGACAGACTAAATAGTTCTCAAGAATTACCAAGACCATCTCATGTAAAGACATCATAATCGTCTTTCAGCATTTCCCATCGTGCTAGGAGTTGGCCTCATGGGAATTGGTACATGGTGTGTATATTCATGGAAGAAGAATCATGGTCGTAAACGGTCTTCTCGCAAAAGAAACAAATAGTCAGAAACTCTTTTCTTCGATTAGCTTGTGTATCGCTTAGGCCATGGTCTATCTTCATAAGTGCCAGCTATCTATACTCATATAGCTGGCAGCTATGAAATCAAAAAACAAGCTATGTAATGTTTGCTACCAGATTCTTGGAATTATTTGTTAAAAGTACACAGAAAAAATTTAGCCCCTGGACGATAAGCTCTAGTTGACGATAAGCTCTAGATACATTATAGTAGGTGTAAATCTTTTTTCCTAGGGAGAGATATGTGAGATGAGAATTTTCAGTTCTTTGACAACAAAAATTCAAGATTTCTTCAATCGGTGTGTCGACTATTTACACAAGAAAAGTAGTAAAGAACTTCAAGAAAAAAATAGATCTGAAAGTATAGCTTCTGATATCTCTGAAACTACTCACGTTTTGTGTGCATCTTCAAAGGCACCTGTAGCGTTGTCTGCGTCTTCAAAGGCACCTGTGGCGTTGCCAGATTTTTCAAGCAAACCTGTTGCTTTGCCAAGTTCTTCAAGCGCACCTCTTGTTCCTGTCAATAATGATCACGATTATGTCCCATACGACTTCTTAACACCTAAAGCACTTCAAACGACGCCACAAACAAAACAAGAATTTGAAGAAGAAAGAGCAGATATTAATAGAATTCAAGAAGATGTTGAGAAGGAAAGAGAACGTAAGATTCAATCAGACATTCGTCATTTTGATGACTTTTCACATACACCTAAATTATCTGCATTTCGTCAACAGCCTAGGAAAGTGGAAACTACGAAAGATAGGAAATTGAATTTGTATCAGTCTGTACAAAATAAACCATCTTTCAAGGTCGACTTAGATGCTCATGTGCCTTGGAATGTAAGTATATTAATCTTAGTTGGATTTGCTCTCACGCCTGTCTTGATCAAATTTCTCACTAATAAATATAAGAAAAAATATGACAAGAAAACAGAGCCAAGCAAAGAACCCAAAAATTCATCTGAAGATGCCCAGGAGTCATGACTCCTGGGAGTTTCGGAGATTTCGTTCCTTGACAGGACTTATAATTCTGCTACAATCAAGGTAGTAAATGACTTCGAGTCAACCTAACCAACACCCATGATCTACGAGCCGATTATAGAATGATGAATCTTACCTCAACAGATTGATCACAGCCCCCATCGGAGATGGTGGTGGTTATGAACTAGAAATGCATATGTACTCATAGTACGGAGATACCGATGGCACCACAAACTGAGACCCAAGCAAAAGCTGGCTTCAAAGCGGGCGTAAAAGATTACCGTCTCACTTATTACACTCCTGATTATCAAGTGAAAGATACGGATATTCTTGCAGCGTTCCGTATGACTCCTCAACCTGGTGTTCCACCAGAAGAGTGTGGCGCAGCTGTAGCAGCGGAATCTTCCACAGGAACTTGGACGACTGTATGGACCGATGGGTTGACTAGCCTTGACCGTTACAAAGGTCGTTGCTATGACCTCGAGCCAGTTGCTGGGGAAGACAATCAGTACATCGCATATGTAGCATATCCTCTTGACCTTTTTGAAGAAGGATCCGTAACAAACCTCTTCACTTCCATTGTAGGAAACGTATTTGGATTCAAAGCACTTCGTGCACTTCGTCTTGAAGATTTGCGTATTTCTGTAGCATACTGCAAAACCTTCCAAGGAGCTCCTCACGGGATTCAAGTAGAACGTGACAAACTCAACAAATACGGACGTGGATTGCTTGGTTGTACAATCAAACCAAAACTAGGTCTTTCTGCAAAGAACTATGGTCGTGCAGTATACGAATGTCTTCGTGGTGGATTGGACTTCACGAAAGATGACGAAAACGTAAACTCTCAACCATTCATGCGTTGGAGAGATCGTTTCCTCTTCTGTGCGGAAGCAATCTATAAAGCACAAGCTGAAACTGGTGAAATTAAAGGTCACTACCTCAACGCAACTGCTGGAACCTCGGAAGAAATGTTGAAGCGTGCTGTATTCGCAAAAGAGCTTGGTGTACCTATCATCATGCACGACTACCTAACTGGTGGATTCACTGCAAACACTTCTCTTGCATACTACTGCCGTGACAATGGCCTTCTTCTCCACATTCACCGTGCAATGCACGCGGTAATTGACCGTCAACGTAACCACGGGATTCACTTCCGTGTACTTGCTAAGGCTCTTCGCCTTTCCGGTGGAGACCACCTTCACTCCGGTACCGTTGTAGGAAAACTCGAAGGAGAACGTGAAGTAACTCTCGGATTCGTAGATCTTATGCGTGATGCTTACGTAGAAAAAGATCGTAGCCGTGGTATTTACTTTACACAAGACTGGGCATCTCTTCCTGGAGTTATGCCAGTAGCTTCTGGTGGGATCCACGTATGGCACATGCCTGCGCTTGTCGAAATCTTCGGAGATGACGCTTGTCTTCAGTTCGGTGGTGGAACTCTTGGTCACCCTTGGGGGAACGCGCCAGGTGCTGCTGCAAACCGTGTAGCACTTGAAGCTTGTACACAAGCTCGTAACGAAGGACGCGATCTTGCACGTGAAGGTGGAGACGTGATCCGTGCAGCTTGCAAGTGGAGCCCTGAATTGGCTGCTGCTTGTGAAGTTTGGAAAGAAATCAAATTTGAATTCGATACTGTCGATACTCTTTAATCCTTTCCAATCTGTGCGCCCAACTAGGGCGCACAAAAAGAGTAGACTATTGACAGATGGGGTTGTCATGGAATCGACGTCTCTTCTAAGAACGAAAGGTTAAAGCAGGTCGAGGTCGAAGATGGACTCGTACTCTCCACTTCATTGCTTGATTGCATGCTAATCAGATTCTTCCTTTCTCTCGCCGGGTAGCCGTTGCTGCTTAAGCGAGTTTCTAGTGCCACTTTGTCACTAGTTTGTATTATGAGTTTCACACTCACTTCAATGACGGTGATAGATACTACATATCACTCCTGCTTAGAGGGTCATCTAAGCTAAACCATGTGAATATAACCTTTCGGGCCTCGAGAGACGGAAGTGAGTTCAATTCTCACCAACTCCACCAAATAGCTTCATCTAGAATCGAGACTCTACCTTTCTCTTGCATCTGAAAGCCTGTAGCATCCATAGCCTAGCGGTTAAGGCAGTCGACTCATAATCGGAATATCGCTGGTTCGAATCCAGCTGGATGCATTCGATCATTCCATTATTTCACAAGGGTCATTCGAAGCCAATCCACATCCTTAGAGATATATATAGATCCATGTCGACAATGACAAGTTTTTGTTTCCAGAAGAAATTGTAGGATGTCAAAATTCCCTTGAAATCCATGGGCAGGATTGAGAAAGACTAAGGCTCGATTGAGAAAAATCCATAGGATTCTACTATGTAATGAAGTCGGTATCGAGTGGAAAATTCGCCAAGGAAAGCGAACTCCCCCGTCACCTATCCATTCATATTGTTGACAAATTTGTGTACAAATTAAATCATAGTAACTACTTTCCCAGCTAGTGACTTCTGCCGTTTGTGCTAATAATCTATCAATTTGTGGATTCCACCAATGTCTCAAATAAGGAAGTAACTCATGACGTATCCGGTTTCTTCGAATACGTTGATCTTGATTACTTGGGTCATAACATAAGGGGAGTTTCCATCGATTGGCATAATTTCGAAGTTCGAGTCTTGAAATACCTAGTAGAGGTCGGATAATAGGAATAGAGATTCTTCGATGGCCAACTTGGGTGTCTAGAGAAGTATACCAGTTGATACTTCGCATTCCTGAACTACTACTTCCACGTAAGACATTAGAAAGGAGCGTCTCAATTCGATCACTTGCTGTATGGCCCGTAGATATGTAGAACCAACTATGGATAGAACTCATGCGACATAAAACTCTAAGTCGCCAAGATCGTCCTTCCTCTTCTTTCTGGAGGCGACTCCCTGACACACTGAAAGAACAACTGACTCCAAATAGTAGACATATTCTTGCCAATTTGGCCGGAGTCTCTATAGATCCATAACGCCACATATGATTACAATATACAACTCCAAGCCTCCAAGTCCAATTTGTCTGTAATTGACATAGTAGAAATAATAATGTGACTGAGTCTTGACCACCTGAACAGCTAATTAATAATCTAGTAGATGGTGAAACCAAACCTTGTAATAAACAGGCTTCTTCGAATTCGCGTAAAATTTCTCTCATAGACAGGTAATACAATAAGACGTAGATATGAACTGCATACTCACCTAATTGGTGTTTCGCAATCGAATTATTTTTCGTAATGACTTGCACACGACCCCCCTTCATAGTATATTGATTATGCAGGCCTAAAAGACAATCGTCTAGTAGATCCGCACAACATCAGGCCGTAGTGGCAAGGGGGTTCGATATCAATAGAACTCTATGAACCGAGTGCTGTAATCATCTCAAAAAGAGCTAGAGTTTGGCTCTATCTAATCAGAACTAAGTGTCAGATAGATTGGTTGAACGCCGTGGCGATTCAAGAATTCGTTCTCACGAGATACTTTTGAGAGGATATATGCTCATACGAGGGCATAAAGTTTCGAGAAGTCACTCATACAAATTCACTTGAGAGCTCTCAACTTATTTCAATGAGCTCTATTATTTGAATGAGCTCTACATCATGACTAGATCTGTACAACTGACATGGAAAGATTTGCCAAGCAAGAAATTGACCGTCTGACCCAAGTGTGTCCAAACTGAATTGAAAACGATTCAGAACCCAATTGATTTACTTGTTCATCGTAGAAATGATACATACTCTTTGAGATTCATGGCAAGATTGATAACGAATCTTGCATTGACCTAAAATAGATGACTATCTAATAATGACCACACACTAATAAGGACCACACACTAACTATTTGTTGATTATTCAATAATCAGTCAAGATGTCCAACATAATACCGACAAGGGGAAACCAAGTTCACTACAATGAAACCTATCTATCTTCTATGTTCAGATATACAGTGAGCTCCAAAATATGCCAAGAAGTTGTACATGTTCATACGATAGTTTGGCTGAGATTCAATCGAACCGTTAGGTAGATGAAGCTAGCGTATTGGATGTATGCAGGACCTGCTCACCTAGGTGTACTTCGTGTCGCTAGTTCATTTAAGAATGTACATGCAATTATGCACGCGCCACTTGGAGATGATTATTTTAATGTGATGTCATCTATGTTAGAACGAGATCGAGACTTTACCCCTGTGACAGCCTCAATTGTCGATCGTCATGTACTTGCGACAGGATCGCAAAGAAAAGTTGTCGCAACAATTCACCGCAAGGATCAAGAAGATGAACCTGATTTGATTTTAGTCACACCCACATGCACCTCGAGTATCTTGCAAGAAGATTTAGGTAACTATGTGGCACGCGCAGCACCATATACTAAATCAGAGGTCCTATTGGCTGATGTGCAGCATTATCGAATCCACGAGTTACAAGCTCAGGATCGTATTTTAGAACAGGTAGTTCGGCATATTATGGATCCAGAACGTCAAAAAGGAACTTTAGATACGACTCCAACTCCCACCCCATCGGCGAATTTGATTGGTTTTTTTGATTTGGGATTTCATCATCGTGATGACTCTCGCGAATTACGACGCTTATTACATGGATTAGGGATTGAGATTAATTCAGTTCTACCAAAAGGAGGTAGCATTCCTGATCTTCATCAACTTGCCAAAGCTTGGTTTAATATTATTCCATACCGAGAAGCAGGCCTAATGACAGCGAAGTATTTAGAAGAATCGTTTCATATTCCATATATCGACCGAACTCCTATTGGCTTAATCGAAACACGCAAATTTATTGGAGAGATCGAAGCGATTCTACAAACACGAGGCGTAGATAGGCACGAATATTATGAGAAATTCATTATACATCATGAAACTATTGTGTCTCAGGCAGCGTGGTTTGCTCGTAGCATTGACTGTCAAAACCTGTTAGGAAAACGAGTAATAGTATTTGGAGATTGTACTCATGCAGCCACAATCACAAAACTACTTGTTCGCGAGCTAGGGATTCATGTAGTATGTGCAGGCACATATTGTAAGTACGATGAAGCATGGTTCCGAGAACAGGTGAATGGTTATGTTGATGAAATCTTGATTACGGAGGATCATACTCAAGTGGCAGATACAATCTCTCGACTCGAACCTGCTGCTATTTTTGGGACCCAGATGGAACGTCATGTAGGCAAGCGTCTTGATATTCCTTGTGGCGTCATTTCAGCTCCTGCACACATTCAAAATTTCCCATTATCTTTCCGTCCATTTTTAGGGTATGAAGGCACGAATGTGGTGGCGGACCTTATCTATAATACCTTTCGGCTTGGGATGGAGGACCACTTACTAGAGCTCTTCGGTGGACACGATACGAAACAAATAGGAGAATCACAAATGGCAGAATCAATTTCAAATTCTAAGGGTTGTCAATGGACGCCAGAAGCAGAAAAAGAACTAGCCCACATACCTAGGTTTGTACGAAGCAAAGTCAAACGGGCCACGGAACGATTTGCACAGGAACATGGCTATCCAGTCATTAATCTTGAATGTATCTACCTAGCTAAGCAAAGTACTAGCGTTGACATCGAAACCATTCAGCATCTTTTATTCAATGACGAGACGGAGGTCCAATGAGTTGGGAAAACAGATGGGATCAATTCAAGGCAGATTGCCAAAAGAGAGTAATCCACGCCTCCTTGGCAGTAGGGCCGAGACTGAGACAGCTCCCAGAATGCATGAAGAGTCTAACGCCATTCTTGAGCACGATAGCTCAATATTATCTATTGATGTATCTGTTCATCATCTTTTGGCTTAGCTCAATCGACATGCTCGAAATCCTCGTTGCATGTCTGGATGAGCCTATCATCGTGCCTATTTGGGGCACGTTGAAATTTGAATTAGATTTGACACAGATCCTATCTGGTTCAGATACGATATGTGCCGTACTCGAATCCTGCAGAATGAAGCTGCAATTGATTCTTAGGTATGGCTTCACTTGTATAATCCACACTCCTCTAGATTGGATTGCATCTTTGATCGAAGGTTTGAGCATAGGAACTCACAAACTAACTATGATTCTGAATGGCATAGTTAGCAAATTGGAGATTGTGATTACGGTCTTGGATAGGATCTTGATTGTATTTGATTGGATCCTTGGCAAAGTCTCACGTCATGACACTATTATCTCTCCAATGATTCCTGGCATCATCCTTTTCGCTCTGCTGACTGAGTTGAACAGGCGGTGGGTACATTTCCTTGTGAATTTATTGCACATATTGGCGGAACTTCTTTGGAAGATATTGAACTGCTTCTTCAAGTTGGTTAAGCGTTGGTTGTCATAGCTGAATTCCTGCACTGATAATCTTACGTCAGTTGAAGAAGCTTAACAAGGATTGTTTACATTTACTTGTTAAGCTTCTTCATTTCATAGCAAAGTAATTGTTCACTGGGTATTCGAGCAACTGAAGCATTGGTTTCAATCAAATTCTCATCATTTCATTTTGAGTATGTTAAGTTTGTTTTACAAATTTCTGTGTTTGATTAATTATTTAGTCAAGTCATTTCGCCGAATTATGATTATTTTGATTTCTTTTGTGTTCGATATGCTTTATAAGATTATTAAATGGTTATTCAAAATAAGTTAGGGTTGGTTTGAATCCATCATCAAGTTAATAACCTAATCATGTCTTCATTAGGTTATTAACGTGAGTGTCAATGTGGTGTTTAGCTCTTCAAACAAATCTTAAGAATATGAACCTAATTCAATCCAATTATTGCAAAATTAACTTAATAATTTATAATACTTGCAAATACAAATTTGCTCAATTCGAGCATAGATTAGCTTAGATAGCAAGAATAAGTTGATTTCTATCAAATTCGTTAGGTTATGGCTTGGTCTAGATTGTCTAGAAAGTAAAAAAAGACAGGGTAGAGAAGACGATCGACTAATATGAGATTC